CAGTTTCTACTAGCATTACTATGTTACGACTTACCTTAATTTAGTTATTCAAGGGTGCCGGGCGATTTGTACGCATTTCATAACTCCATTCAAATTTCCTCTATTATAAAATTTTACTAACAAGTACACCTTCAATACAAATATAAATATGTACATCCGTAATTATAAAAAAATGTAACTCAGCTAAACCCTTTAGAACCTACACGTTTACCTGAATTTTTATAGAAACGACAATCTTTAACCCTAAACCTTTATCATCACACTCTCTATATATTGCGTTTAAATTCTTTGACCCCCGAAAGTTTGTCTCAACGGCGGTATGCAAAGAAAACTAAAGGTAAAATGTTCGAGGCTCATCGAATTAATCGCCAAGTTCCCCTAACCGGATTTGAAACACCGCCAACCATTTTGGTTTTTAAGCACGTTTGCTCGTAGTACCCGTACATCTCTAGATAGCCTAAATAATGGGGTACAAATCCCTGTCTTTAAACACAGCCTTATCAGATTAAACTTTCTAAACCAACTTAAAACACCACGCATATAAACTCATACTATAGTAACATTTCACCGTTTCTATTAATGGGTCTGAATATTTATTTTCCAATTTAACTTACATACGAACCCATTGGCTGGGGGCAAAAAGACTAACCGCGAATGCTGGCACTTTATTCATCCGCCCTCATTCCCAATTACTTAATCTATATTTCTACAATATATCAATATTCTATACTGGAGTAGAGTCCAAAATAAGAGCCCGTTTTCACTCCTCCTGAAAGACATCTCAACCTACACAGACCTCTTTAAAGCATTTGATATGGATAATCTGAACTTTTTAATTACTATCCAATTCGTACCGTTTACAATAATAGATCCTCTCTATTCTCACTAAAATACCATGTATATTCAAAGGGATAACCAACGCAGTACCATCGGCGAATACATTTATTAAACGCCCCACACTTTCTTTCTACTTTTCTTCCTTCCACTTATATTTTACCTGTTAAATATAGTACCCTCAAATATATACCAGGAAACATAGTAAAATCCAAACCACATCGACAAAATGTCAATATAAAATAGCACAATCAAGCCCCACATACGAATGACGATACCTAAAATGACATATTAAGATACGAAACCAGCACACCACCAGAAACACCCTTCCAGCAATAACATGTCTTCCATGGAATCCCGTCAACATATAAAAACAGGACCCGTAAACTCCGTCCCTAATACAGAAAGAAGACCAATAGTACTCCATTCCTTGAACGTACCTAAACGCAATACCCAACGTAATGGCCATTCTTAAAGTGAACAAAGCCACCACCTGATACCGCAGACTCAATCTTCCATCATTCGTTACGTTATGAGCTTTTACTCCCCAATGGCAAGCATTAGCAAAAGCCCCCGATCTAAGTAACAAAATTGTATTTAACAAAGGGATACGTCAAGGGTAAATAGCCTTTACTCCAACAGGAGGCCAAGACCCTAACTTAGCCTGACTGACTTCTCCAATCCCCCTATAAAACCAAGCTCAAAAAAAAGAAATGAAAAAAAATACCTCTGATAAGATAAATAGCTTAAACCCCCACCGAAGATTTAATACAACAAAAGACGTATAATCCCCCTTATACGTCCTTTCAAACACTATATCTCTCCACCACCGCGCCAAACAATGACACAGTAGAACAACCGAAAATACTAAAATAGCTAAAGCAAATCCCTTTATACCCTCGTTAAAAAACGCCACTATCCCCGTAGTAAACCCCAAAGCTCTCATAGACGCTTGAAAAGGCCAAGGACTCCGACTAAGAACCTGGTAACCAGTTCGACCCATAGGGAAAAAGACAGAGTTGAACTGCCTATAACACGGATTAGAAATCCACTTACGTCCTACCTTTCCCGCTACTTCCTATTAATAGGATTAAGACGCTCGGCCAATTTCAGTATGCAACACTGACCTTTTCTTTAAAGTATTAACCCATTCTAAACCCATAAACACTTTTTCTTTAAACTTGCAATTTAACGTTTTTTATAAACTAAAGGGTCAGGGCCGAGACTATCTTCTACTAAAGTTTACAAGACTTTTATTATATTATATTAACTACCGACCCCTAGACTTAACTACCGTTTCCTCTTGATTAACAGTCAAAAATTCTCTACTAAACTAAAGCCTATAAATTAACAGAAAACTATTTGATCAGTTTCTACAGGGACCAAAACCCTACGTGCACATTACACTACTCTGCCCACCGTTTATTAGAGGGGCACTTACTCCCATCTTCAAAGCTTAAATTTGATGCATATTTCTGCCACCCTAATAAAAGTAAAACAAACCTGCACCTTATGACCCGAAACCATACACGCTCTATCTTACGCCATTTACTCAAAGTGTGGTAATCCCTCTTCAGTACTTGAAATACTACAGTCTACTATAACTTAACACTCTAACACCATGTCCTGGGGATAAACCACACTAACCTCTTCAGAGTTACATTCTACTTTAAATTACCAAGACCCAAGATAATGACAATCCTAACGGAACCGCCTGTTTGGAAAACAGACATACTTTTTATACTATTATCACTTTCCTACAGGAAAGATACTCATCTCCTCTTTGGTGTAAGCAAAGCACACTTTATATGCTATCTCCTGTATTTTTGACATTACTGTATCTGAAAGTTAAAAGCTCCCCGCTTTATTTTTAAGCTACAAAAATATTCAAACATTATACCCTCATGAGCTACGCCTTCTACTCGATTAACGCCCCTTTGTACTTTCCAGCTACTCCTACACAAAATACTATCACAAGAAATAACAAAAATCCTATTAGCCTCATGCCCACTCCCCACCTAACTCCTATATATAAAACCTTTCTAAAACCGCTCCTCCCTCTTCTTACACCCACGAAACTTCTGATACAATATAAAGCCCATAACCCCAAAACTCTACAAGCAAAGCAGTAAACTATCCTTATTAAAAAATAAGACTCTACAATACCACTTTTATCTTCAGTGTTTTTCACAAACTCTTCCCCCTCTCTTTTACCTAAAATTAATGGCGTTAAGGATATTCTATACGCAAATACAACCAATACCCCCCTAGCAACGCATATAAACAATATAAAACTATAAACCCCCCCATAATATCCTAAAATTCCTCTTATGAAAACTACTACTAACAATAAACTCGCACCAAAATACATTGGGTGGTTATAGCGCTCTGCCACACTCACACTTCTTAAACAACAAACTACTACTATAAATTCTAACATTTGTGACAGGAAAAATTAATTTCATATTCTGGGCATGAACCAGACAACTTCTTTAGTTTACTTTCACTACACCTATAACCCGCCCTATCCTTTAAACAGGGGACACCACGCCCTCCTAAGAATGACAATCTTACATTTTTTCTAAACTACCCTGTTTCCCCTTACTCCATTAACCTACTGAAAAGGGGACCATTCCATAACTAAGGTTACAACTTAGCACCTCTACAGACGCCTTTCCTCTCCTATTATTTCACTAAAACGATAAAAAACTAAAAGAGTGCACTTTTCTTTTACCTGTAAAACGCCTACAATTCACTAATAAGGCTAACCCTAAGACAGATGTCCTAACCTCTATACATAAAATAGTAATACACAAGTACCCTAACACACTTCTACCTCTAATTATACCACTTACCATGCACATACTAAATACCCCCAACATCAACAGCTCAAACAACAGCAGCAAATTTATAAAAAATTTCTCCTGTATCAAAATTAGGAGAATTGAAAAAAAACAAACACTTACTATCATCTAAACTCAGTTTACCTTATTTTCTCCTTTCAACACCTACTTTATTTACTTTATCAGCACGTAACTTCTCTCTTACAAAAAGATTATTAAAACGAAACAGAAAGAAAAAAACAAAATTAAACCAAAAAAATTAAAATTTCCCTTACGAACTTTATTTCTCACTCCTATCATCATTTCTTGCACTCCTTTTTCTCAAACGTACCCTCGAATCCACCCTATCTCAACATAACTAACTAAATATGACACCCCCATCAAGAACTTGCTACTAATAACATTTCCTCTTAAATGCTTAGCAAACCATATTCTCCTCAAAAACTCTTTTAGCTTAATAACCCTATTTCTACCTCTCCTTAAACTTAACAATAAACAGACGTTTAGTATTCCTAACGCTACCCCCACTAACCACCCATATATTAATTCCCCCTTTATAAAATTTCCCACTACCAAATCCCTCAACTGCCTTTGCATAAAAACCCTAGTGCCCACAGCGCCACCCCTTATAAGCACCAATGACCCTAAATAATACCTTCTTTCCATCTTGTAATGAGATACCCTACACAGACCTATATCTTGTAATATTAAACCCACCATTCGAGTTCCATAACACATTGTAAACCCTAAAGATAAAAACAGTAAACCAAACCCAACTAAATTACACCTCCCTAATAAATACCTACCTACAATAAGCTCTTTGGAGTAAAACCCTGACAAAAACGGAAGCCCTATTAGGGACAAATTTCTAAAAATCAACAACGACCTAGTTAACGGCAACTTATATCACAGCCCTCCTAAATATCGCGCATCTTGAAATCCTCCACTGTAAAAAATTACCCCACCAACGCACATAAATATTAACGCTTTAAAAAATGCATGAACCAATAAATGGAAAAACGCCACTACCCTCGCACCCAACCTAATAGCAAACATTATTATCCCCACTTGACTTAACGTAGATAGGGCAACTACTTTCTTTATATCTACTTCAGCACACCCCCTACTTCCAGCCAAAACAACTGTTACTATAGACAACACCATTAATATACACTTTTCGAACTCCCCTAAATAATCCCCGAACCGAATTAATACGTACACCCCGGCCGTCACTAAAGTAGACGAATGTACAAGAGTCGAAACTGGAGTTGGAGCAGCTATAGCCTCAGGTAACCAAGCAGAAAAAGGCACCTGCGCTCTCTTAGTTATTCTCCCCCCCATAACCAAAAAACCTAGAACAGCAGGCCTTAAATCTAACCCACTCCTCGCATTATACCTCAATCTACAGCTCATTACCCCAATAGCTACGATAAAAAACACATCTCCCACCCGATTTCTAAGGGCAGTAATTATACCTGCTGACAGAGACTCCCTATTTATATAGTACACTACTAATAGAAAAGATACTACTCCTAACCCATCTCAACCCACCATTAAACCTAGATAACTCGGAAACAAAATCAACAAAATTATAAATAGTACAAACCTTTGAACTAAATATAAAAAGCGCTTAACAAACTTTTCATGACTCATGTAGAATCCTCTAAACACGCTCACACACCCTGAAATATATACCACCCTTATTAAAAATAAGCAGCTAACCCAGTCTACCACTATACACAACCCCATCTCACCCACCATTTTTTCTCTTAGTTCCCACTCTACCACCAAACCACTTCCCCCTATAACACAACTCATATAAAACAAAAAAAAGAAAAAAAAAAAAAAAAAAAGATGAATAGAGATAACTCTTCCTACAAAAAACCTAAACATTTTTACTCACACACGCCTATCGCATTAATTTATATTTCAATCTAACGTTCCTTCGTTCAATTCGTGCATAAGACCCCCAACCAAGATTAATAAGAATACAAATCCTCAAACCTTTCCTGCCGCTCTTATTTTTGCGCAACATGATATAACCCTTAAAATATAGGGGAACAAAAGAATTATCTCTAAATCAAACACTAAAAATAAAAGTGCTAGCAAAAAAAACCGCAAAGAAAACGGCATACGCCTTCTTCTTATCGAGTCAAAACCACACTCAAACCTAGTTAATTTTGCCCCTTCAAATCGCCACTTTTGTCTTACAACAGCCGCTAGCCTAGTGAGAGCGGCCCCGATTACCAAAACCAAAAACACTATTCCTACTAGCCTATAGTAAAGCCCCAAAAACCTTTCCCTTTTTTCAAAATATCACATTAATTATTATAATATAATTTAACTACTCCGGCTTTACTAACACTTCTGCTGCATAAAACACAATTAAAGTAACAAAAATAGTCGCTTGAACAACTATCAAGCAAATCTCTACAAATCCGATCAGAAACCTAATTCTAAATGCCATTAACCTCGATAAAACTGGAAGACCTAAAGAAAATAGCCTATACCTAAACGGTAAAAAGAGTCCCACTGTATAAGAAAAAAAAATCTTTATCAGTAAGCTTCCCACAATTAAATTAAGCCTTAATCGCGCTGCTAACGTAAACGGCCGAATGACCAACCTAATCCATTCCGACACCAAAACTATAAATGTGGGGATAAAAGAACTCCCTTCATATACAACTTTAATTCAGGCTAAACGCCAATTAGGATTAATATTAATTATAAAAGTTATAAACCAAAAAGGGAAAGACAGCCTTGCCCTAATTACAAAGTGGGCCCCTAATGAAAACCTATATGGAAAATACCCGAGAACACAAGTAGGAAACAGCACCAAATATAAACTAGTTACCAAAAATGATGTCCCACTACACACTTTTGACTTGCCAGGCATCTCTTTTAAAATTCTGTCTGACACAGTTAAAATAATTGCTTCTAAGTCTCTAACCCTATAAAAATAAATTATAAACGAACAAATAAAAAATACTACTATTAAACCCGAAAACCATACTACAAAAGCCCTCAAGTAACTTCCTCCTCAAGCATAGTCAAATATTCTAAACAAATCTATTGTCATAAGCTTTTAGGTGAGTCGAACACCTTTAAGTTAAGTTCAAAATAACCACTTTCCAAAAGAAAAAGCCTATACCGCTGTTTAGACGAAGAATAGGTCTAAACAAAATCTCCCAAACACCAAAATAAACCCACTAAACACACCAGAGTAGATATAGCGCCTTCTCAAATTTATTCTAGGCTTTATTATAACCCTGGGTCCTCCATGATTTACTAGGCTATATAAAACCAAACAATAACAACCAGCAACAAAACATATTAAACCCCCTAAAACCCCAACTACCCTTCTTATTCAAACCAGCCTTCCTACACAAAACAACTCACTAAAAAAATTTAAAGATGGAGGGAACCCTATGTTGATAACACAAAAAACAAACCATATCCCCGAAAATATAGGAAAGGCTCGTAAAACTCCTTTCCTTAAGAGAATGTTACGTGATTGCCTAATATCATATGACCTAGCCGCTAGGGAGAACAAAATTGGCGAACACAACCCATGCGCAAATAATATACACACACACGATAATTTCCCTACCCTATAGAACGTTAATAAGCTTCCTAAAGCGACCCCCATGTGCCCAATAGACGAGTATGCAATAAAAGACTTTAAATCCCTTTGACACACGCAAATACACCTTCTTAAGACCCCACCTCAAAGACTTATCACTAGCACTAAAAGCGTAGCTTTACCAATAGGACTTTCAGAAAACCATATAAAACGAACCAAACCATACCCCCCAAATTTTAATAACACCCCTGCTAACATTATAGAACCTCTTAAAGGAGCTTCTACATGCGCCTTAGGGAGCCACCCGTGAAACCCATATACTGGGAGCTTTACAATAAAACCTAAACATATAACCAACCATGTGAAGTCTATTTCTCTCCCATAAAATCCCCTTAATATTTTTACTAGTAACATATTATCCCTTTTAAGATATGACCAGAACCATAGTAACCCTATAAGCAAAGGTAAAGAGGACCTTACAGTATATAGTAGTATGTACACTCCTGCTTGCAACCGCTCTGGTTGGTACCCCCACTTAAGAATTAAAAAAAACGTTGGCACTAGAGAAAACTCAAAAAAAAAGAAAAAATCCATTCACCCGCACACCGAAAAAAATAATAAACTTCCCAAACAAATAAACCCCACTATTTCAATAATACTAAACCCCCCTGCGGCAGGGCCACAATCTCTTTTTACATCCTTATACCTCCTTACCAACCTAATTATTGTGACTAATAAAGATAAAACAATTATTAAAACTCCTACTTCATCTACTCCAAACCAACATCTCCTTAAAGCATAGAAATCCCTCGAGACTCTTAATACTCTAACAATAACCCCTAACCCGCACACCAACACGAACCATCTAACATTTTTAAAACTGAACCCCAGTATAACACAACCAATACCTACCATAATAATTCCTCTCATCTAACTTAAAAGCTATAACACCGCTTAGAGCACCACCACAAAAAACAAGACATTATTACAAAAACACATCAAACGTATAAAAACACAAATAAGCACATTATAGGAGCAAATTGAGCCATAACCAATTAAATTGCTAACAAAATATTATTCTACACCCGGATCCTTTCGTACAATGGGAATAATAAATAAAGATAGAAACCAACCTAGCTTACGCCGGTCTGAACTCAGATCATGTAGGAATTTAAAAGACGAACAGTCTTACAACTCTTAGCTGCTGCACCAAGAAGTTTTCCTAATCCAACATCGAGGTCGCAAACTTTTCCCTCAATACGATCTCTTAAGAAAAATCACGCTGTTATCCCTCCGGTAGCTTTTGCCAACTTTCTTTCAAAAAGGATCTATGTTTAATATGAACTTATTATTTAAAGTCCAACCTTCCCCAACTACTCTTACAAAACAAGCTAGCCAAGACTAGCTTTCTTCTTAATCTAGCTCGACAGGGTCTTCTCGTCTTTTATTTTTATTTAAACCTTTTCATTTAAAAAGAAATTTCACTTAATTTTTTAGAGACAACCGCTCTATGACAAACCTTTCATACCATTCTCCAATTAAGAGACAAATTATCGCGCTACCTTAGCATAACTCTCGTTACAGCCGTTTAACTATTTCACCGGGCAGGCCCGACTTTTTATATTATAAAAGCAAAAAGCCATGTTTTTGTTAAACAGGCATAGAACCTATTTGTCGAGTTCCTTTAAAAAATATTTTAGTATCTTATATTAAAACATTAGGTAACTTTTTGTAGTAAACCTTTCTTAAACACCAGCTACTAATTCTATACTTATAAGCTTTATTTTATTAATAAAGCCTAAGGGGTACTAAACTCATTTTTTATTATATTTTCTTTATTAATAACTTTTTATAAGATAAGCAATTTAAACTCTACTTACTTATATGTAACTTAAATATGCTCTCAGGCTAGTCCCAGAAAGCCTGAATAATAAGACAGCACAGAAAACCTACAACCCACTTCAGGCTAAATTGTACTTTCAACCTATCACTATACTTTAATATATTTTCCCCTCAACCAGCTATCAACTTTTTCGAAAAACATATAATTTCTACTACTTCCTATAAAACACTTTCTGACACAAGTGAATGAAAAGCAGTAGCTCTAAAATTTTCGGGAGAAAAAATTTTTTTACTATCTTTATAGATCATGATACAAAAAGAACCCGCACTAATTAACTCTATTACTTTTTTTTCCTTTCCTTCTCATTATAGAACATAAAGCTTTTTATCAATACCATTATTAGAAAATTCCGTTATCTTATACCAGCTAGTACAAGACTTTCTTTGCTACCACAAAACAACATTTTTTAAAAACTAAGCTGATAGTTATAAGTTATTTAGGTGAATTGAACACCCGTAGACTAAAGCTACTGCTCCAGCAAAACCCTTAGGATATTCCATCTTCGACACGAAAAATCGATGTGTTATTTACACTACAAGAAATAAGTTTTTATACCCATTAAACCCCTTTAAATACAGCGCCCCGCTTTCTTAATTTTTTTTGCCAATGGGTAGCCTTTATATAACTTACCTTAGAAACTTGCTCACACTTTTTACCGTCTCTATATAACGAAACTTCCCCATAGCACCAACTAACTGGGTAGATAATAAAAAACACAAAATAAAGCACACTTCTCAGTATCCCTACTCTAATAAATGGCTCTTCTACAGGAGACATCCCAATAAACGTTAAAATAAAAAAATTTCCCACGAACCTATAAAAAATTACTTGCCTAACTTTGTTTATTTGAATCCCACGAAAAGTTGGTTTGGGGTAAAATGGTAAAAAAAATAAAATAAACACAGAACACACTAAAGCTATAATCCCACCTAACTTGTTAGGAACTCTTCGTAAAATTCTGTAAGCAAACAAAAAATACCACTCCGGCTGAATGTGAATAGGAGTTTTTATAGGGTCAGCCTGAATAAAATTTGTAGGATCTAAAAACGCATCAGGATTTAATAAACAAATTAAAACCAAACATCTTGCTACAGCCACCATTATTACCAAATCTTTTAATAAGTAGTAGTTATGAAAAGGAATAGCTTCTCCATCCCTATCAACACCTAGAGGATTACTAGATCCCGTCTCATGTAGGAACATAATATGGATTGTGACCAATCCCGCGATTAGAAACGGGCAAACAAAATGAAATACAAAGAACCGCTTTAGTCTAGCATCACCAAGACAATGCCCCCCTCAAATCCACTCTACTAATCTTCTTCCAACATAAGGAATAGCACCAAACAGGTTGGTAATGACAGTAGCACCTCAATATGACATCTGACCCCAAGGTAACACATACCCAGTAAAAGCTGTAGCCATCAATAAAATAAAAATTATACACCCAACCATTCAAGTTTTCCGTATATGAAAGGAGTGGTAATACAAATTACGCCCTATGTGTAAATAAATGAAAAAGAAGAAAAAAGAAGCGCCATTCGCATGTAACCTTCGTAGAAACCACCCTCCATTAACATCCCGCATAATGTGCACTACAGACAAAAATGCCCCATCAACCCTGGGCCTATAGTGCACAGACAATAACAATCCTCTTGTAATTTGTGACACTAAACACATCCCAAGAAGAGAACCATAGTTTCACGCACTAGTTAAATTAACTGGTGCAGGTAAATCATAAATCACTGAACTAATAGTTGAAACAATTGGATTTTTTTTCCGATTAATATACTTAATTACTTTTTTTAAAAGCTCAACTTATTTCACTAGTTTCACTCCTTATTTTTCTCAACTTCAGCCCAGGCCTTAAAGTTTTCTATTCCAGGATCACTTTTTAAATAGTTAAGAGCATAAGCCCTAACCTTTGAAAAGTCCTCGCCCTCCGTAAAATATTTCTCCGCTGTTTGAAATATGTTTAAATACCTAGTCAATGTGTCCGAACCAATCACTATTGACTTTAACACTTCCCCCACGTTTTCACGACTTATAACAACTACACAAATTGGCATTTCCCTATGTCCAGCACCACATAGCTCATAACAAAACCCATAATAAAACCCTGACAAAACCGGCTCAACCCTTACGGCTCTTACCCGGCCAGGCATAGCATCTACTTTCACACCTAGCTCAGGCACCCCCCACCTGTGAATTACATCAGCAGTTGATACCAGCACTTCATTTTTTACATCTAAACACAAATAGCATGGTTCAGTTACTTCTTGATTACGGAACCCCCCATACTTTCTTGACCCCTTATCAACTAATTCATCCTCAGGCACTATATATGAGTCATAACGAAAAGAAAATTCCCCTGATAATAGTAATTCTCACAGCCCTTCTGACCAAAAATTTGAAGTTCCCCCATCAACACACTCATTATAAAAATATATAATAATTTCTTCTCTACGTTCAGCTTGTGCTTTTAACCTCTCCACTTCTGCCTCAACTTGCTTTCCTACTTTCCTCATATAGCTTTCTACCTCCATAGCTTGCTTTTCTCAATTAGGGTTACATGCAATAGAAGCAATATCCCCAGGCTCGCACCCCTCCGTAGCCCGAAAATGCCTTAACTTTTCTATAGCAGAAACTCCAGACATTTTGTACTCTAATACATGCTCACACCATGCCTTATGGTCATTTCTCAACTGCTCGGCCTTTTCCAGCAAGTACCGCTTAAAAAAATATGCCTCCTTAGGTATATTATCTAGCAAATCACAAGTACCATCCAACATTTTTAAATAACCACTAAGATCTGTAAAAAACTGGCCATCTCAGTCTAGCACATATTGATATTCTCAATACCACTGATGCCCAACAACGCTGACCCTAAACTCAACATAATCCCCCACCTCCATTTCATATAAATTAACTAAAGAAACATAACCCAATCCAAAAAGAAAAAAAGAAGGAATAATAGTCCAAGCAGTTTCCAGTATTTCATTTTTCTTAAACCTTCGGTTTAGACTCCCTCCCATACCTAAAGACTTAAATAAAAACAACCTTAAAAACCAACCTACTACAATAAGAACCCCTACAACCACTACTAACACAGTATCATGATAGCATTGTAATCGCCCGGCCATTTCCGTGCCGGGATTAGAAAAATTTAACTGATCTCAAATTCTCATCTCCAAGTAAAACTCTATAATCGACCTAGCCGACCCTCTTCACTCAGCCACCAATTAACTTTAATCTTCACTCACCACTAGTATAATTAAAGTGCTGGAGATATTAATCCCATAGTCTATCTCATCAAGATAGCCCAATTAATCTGGCACAGCACCCCCCTCCGGACCCAAACCTCTCTTTTTCTTAATTTTTCTATCGTACATTTTTTGATTTTAGTATAAACCCTATCTTACCCTTAACCAAAAAACACGATTTTTTAAAAATTTTGACCTCTCCCCCCTCCGGACCCAAACCTCTCTTTTTCTTAATTTTTCTATCGTACATTTTTTGATTTTAGTATAAACCCTATCTTACCCTTAACCAAAAAACACGATTTTTTAAAAATTTTGACCTCTCCCCCCTCCGGACCCAAACCTCTCTTTTTCTTAATTTTTCTATCGTACATTTTTTGATTTTAGTATAAACCCTATCTTACCCTTAACCAAAAAACACGATTTTTTAAAAATTTTGACCTCTCCCCCCTCCGGACCCAAACCTCTCTTTTTCTTAATTTTTCTATCGTACATTTTTTGATTTTAGTATAAACCCTATCTTACCCTTAACCAAAAAACACGATTTTTTAAAAATTTTGACCTCTCCCCCCTCCGGACCCAAACCTCTCTTTTTCTTAATTTTTCTATCGTACATTTTTTGATTTTAGTATAAACCCTATCTTACCCTTAACCAAAAAACACGATTTTTTAAAAATTTTGACCTCTCCCCCCTCCGGACCCAAACCTCTCTTTTTCTTAATTTTTCTATCGTACATTTTTTGATTTTAGTATAAACCCTATCTTACCCTTAACCAAAAAACACGATTTTTTAAAAATTTTGACCTCTCCCCCCTCCGGACCCAAACCTCTCTTTTTCTTAATTTTTCTATCGTACATTTTTTGATTTTAGTATAAACCCTATCTTACCCTTAACCAAAAAACACGATTTTTTAAAAATTTTGACCTCTCCCCCCTCCGGACCCAAACCTCTCTTTTTCTTAATTTTTCTATCGTACATTTTTTGATTTTAGTATAAACCCTATCTTACCCTTAACCAAAAAACACGATTTTTTAAAAATTTTGACCTCTCCCCCCTCCGGACCCAAACCTCTCTTTTTCTTAATTTTTCTATCGTACATTTTTTGATTTTAGTATAAACCCTATCTTACCCTTAACCAAAAAACACGATTTTTTAAAAATTTTGACCTCTCCCCCCTCCGGACCCAAACCTCTCTTTTTCTTAATTTTTCTATCGTACATTTTTTGATTTTAGTATAAACCCTATCTTACCCTTAACCAAAAAACACGATTTTTTAAAAATTTTGACCTCTCCCCCCTCCGGACCCAAACCTCTCTTTTTCTTAATTTTTCTATCGTACATTTTTTGATTTTAGTATAAACCCTATCTTACCCTTAACCAAAAAACACGATTTTTTAAAAATTTTGACCTCTCCCCCCTCCGGACCCAAACCTCTCTTTTTCTTAATTTTTCTATCGTACATTTTTTGATTTTAGTATAAACCCTATCTTACCCTTAACCAAAAAACACGATTTTTTAAAAATTTTGACCTCTCCCCCCTCCGGACCCAAACCTCTCTTTTTCTTAATTTTTCTATCGTACATTTTTTGATTTTAGTATAAACCCTATCTTACCCTTAACCAAAAAACACGATTTTTTAAAAATTTTGACCTCTCCCCCCTCCGGACCCAAACCTCTCTTTTTCTTAATTTTTCTATCGTACATTTTTTGATTTTAGTATAAACCCTATCTTACCCTTAACCAAAAAACACGATTTTTTAAAAATTTTGACCTCTCCACTTATTTAAACTCAGGCTGACCAATATAGCATCTCTGGCTCCCAAAGCCAACATTTTGATTAAACTACACCCTGCACACTTTACACCTGTCTCTACACACTCAACTAACTAAGACTAACAGCCGACCAAGTCTGACATGAAAAACCCTCTTAATCCTCTGCTCACACAGGGTTTCACCTTTTCTTAAATTTTTAAAAATTAGGGCTTGAAAAATTTCATTTTTTAAAATTTTTGATTTTTTTTAACCCGTAACCCCCCCCCAACGACCAAATTTTTACGTATAAACCCCAATACAAAAATAATCAAATTTCGTACTACGGCTTTTTATGTCTTAGCAATTTACATCACCCCACACCGGTCCTCCAGGACCCCATTCCGCGCTTTTTTTAAGTTACTTAAACAAACCAACGACAACTTGAAGTTTTCCCAAACTTTAAGCCCCAAAAGGTAAAGTTTTTTACTTTCAAATCGCAATGGGGTGTATACCCCAATATATACACCCCATAACGACTAAGAGCTCCTAGTATAAATACTAGGAGTACTTAGTCTTTGATGCTACAGACCCTTTCAGCAAGGACTCTAACTGAAAGGGTCTGTAGCATATTCAAAGGCAATCAACGCGTCCAACCCATTTCTTCCACCCAGTCACCAGTATCTCATGTATTGGACCCACCGTAGGTTGGGGGAAAGGATTAGGTGGCAGCCACCTTTCCCCCCCAACATGGCTGGAAAAAAATTTGTAAAATTTTTTTGCTCCCTTGCTTTCTAGAAAATGAAACAACGCTATTGCCTTTTCTTTACCTTTCGTTTACCACAACCGTAATCACTCCATAATCACCAACGACAATAACCAACCACCGTCGCTCTACCATCTCCATAGATAAGACCTACAGACAGAACACCAAACAATAGCACAGTATTCTACACACCCCAAAAGATCTATAATAGAAAAAACTGAAGTAATAATTTTTAATTATTACCTAATAAATATAATAATATGTTTCTCTAACCAAATCTACTAACCACCCGACACAACCACCACACATCCGGCCTTTACCACCCACACAGGGTTTCACCTTTTCTTAAATTTTTAAAAATTAGGGCTTGAAAAATTTCATTTTTTAAAATTTTTGATTTTTTTTAACCCGTAACCCCCCCCCAACGACCAAATTTTTACGTATAAACCCCAATACAAAAATAATCAAATTTCGTACTACGGCTTTTTATGTCTTAGCAATTTACATCACCCCACACCGGTCCTCCAGGACCCCATTCCGCGCTTTTTTTAAGTTACTTAAACAAACCAACGACAACTTGAAGTTTTCCCAAACTTTAAGCCCCAAAAGGTAAAGTTTTTTACTTTCAAATCGCAATGGGGTGTATACCCCAATATATACACCCCATAACGACTAAGAGCTCCTAGTATAAATACTAGGAGTACTTAGTCTTTGATGCTACAGACCCTTTCAGCAAGGACTCTAACTGAAAGGGTCTGTAGCATATTCAAAGGCAATCAACGCGTCCAACCCATTTCTTCCACCCAGTCACCAGTATCTCATGTATTGGACCCACCGTAGGTTGGGGGAAAGGATTAGGTGGCAGCCACCTTTCCCCCCCAACATGGCTGGAAAAAAATTTGTAAAATTTTTTTGCTCCCTTGCTTTCTAGAAAATGAAACAACGCTATTGCCTTTTCTTTACCTTTCGTTTACCACAACCGTAATCACTCCATAATCACCAACGACAATAACCAACCACCGTCGCTCTACCATCTCCATAGATAAGACCTACAGACAGAACACCAAACAATAGCACAGTATTCTACACACCCCAAAAGATCTATAATAGAAAAAACTGAAGTAATAATTTTTAATTATTACCTAATAAATATAATAATATGTTTCTCTAACCAAATCTACTAACCACCCGACACAACCACCACACATCCGGCCTTTACCACCCACATAGGGTTTCACCTTTTAACCACACTGTACTACACTGAATTTAATAACGTTCCTTTCCCAATTTTTGTTTTCCTAAACCAACATAGTAGCCTATTTACCAACCGTAAATATTCCTTCTTAGTAATGATTTTTTAAGGGTTGGTTGCAAAAAAAGGAGTTTTTTTGCAACCCCCCCCTATCCCCCCCCATATACCCCTTATACCTGAGTTCCCACAGCGCGGCCAGCTCGCACATCTAACCTATCCTGATGCAGCAGGACAATTTAAAAAACCTGGCTTTACATTTTCTTAAAGTAGAAGGTAATATCTACCATAAGAAAAACACCGTGTAGAAAACCTTTCTAAACTAATACTTGGCTACTACACCTCCCGATCGCGGCAGTTATTCGTAATATGGTCCCCCCCCGCCCATATTCCACTCATGGTTTTTTCATTACTTTTTCTGCAAAAAAAAGTAAGTTTATTATAACCAAGCCTTTTCTACCTATCCCTTTAAGGTCAATCCTTAGGGACCGCGACTCATGTGTCTGGGAGCTTTCTTTAAATCGGCACTTATCGAGCACAGAACTATCTATAATGGCGCTTCAAAACACTATAATCTTGTACTTTTCTGACACCTGAACACAACGATAATTGTTAACCGCACTCTGAGAACTGTAAAAGCATAATATAAGTGGTCCTGTGGTAACTTACTATTACGCCCCTTTTGCTGAATCTTAATCCTAATAAAGGCATTAAACCAACAGTGGTTCCCGTTAGGAGCTAACCTCTTGTTTTATAATATGAACCTATCATAACTTTTTCAAGAGTAAAGCCTAATTTCATACCTCTCACACTCTCCTAACCTCTTTCGCACTTTGAGATGGTACTACTTACTGTTTATGCTTACCTTACAATTAAACAGCTGCAATTTTTTCTTGTAGGAATTACTTAACCTCCAAAACAAAACAACAAGTATAAAAAATCATGTATTAAAACATACACATATACGTGTGTATTTATATACTTAAACACCATGTAACTTCACATGTTACAGGCTACACCAAAGATACCATTAAAAATAATATAAACCCAAAAGGAATATTTAATAACATACTAATTAAACGTAAGCGATTATTCTTTTTGTTAAAGCCTTTTCTTATTTTAGACAAACTTTTTCCCCAGTAAACTACTATTCTTAACTCTACCCTTAAATAAAAAAATAAACTAATACACGAAACTATAATTCTTACAGCCGTACCTATCCTTATATCCTCCCAACACGTAACGGCAAATAACCTCTTCATTACACACCCCGTAAAAGGAGGAAGACCAGCTACAGACAAAAAATATATAGACACCCACCAAAAATCATCATAGCCTCTCACACCCCTTTCCTTTATTAAATCCTGAAACCTTAGAACTCCTATACACCACATACTTCATATTAGACACGCTCTCAATACCCTATACACTAGGAAATACACCCAAAGCGCCCAATACTCACACACACTTAACATAACTAAACATCCAAGATGTGTTAGGGAAGACATAGCCACTAACACACGGTAGTTTAATACATTCAAACCTGCTAAACAACCTACCACAGAAGTCAATGCACACAACAACTCAACATTTCTCACCTCACCCCTTAATAATAAGCAATTTACGATAACTCATAAAGGAATTAACTTTTGGATCAACAAAACCATTGCAACACTAGGTCATGACATTTTTCTAACTACAGGCCCGACTCAGAAATGAAACGGGAACATCCCTAATTTCATTAACATCCCTAATAATAATAAAGTTTCTCCCGTCCTTACTATGAACCCATTTACCATTAGTAGTATCCCTATAACCCTGAACCCACTACCTAACACCTGAATAATATAGTACTTAATTACTCTCTCCCCCTCTTCAACCCTAGACCCCACTATGAAACAAACTGACGCTAAAAAATTTAATTCTATCCCAACCCAAACCCCCATCAAATTTAACCTAAAAAAAGAAATTAGTACCCCCGCAACTCTTACCACAAACCTCACTACAGTAACCAACATGAAACACCTTCCAACCATTAGAATTACATCCTCCTATATTTTAAAAATTAAATCGACATCTAAAACCAACCCACTTAAAAACATAAAAAAGCAAATCCTTAATGGTAATAAAACCTGTCAACACAGCTGCATTAATAAATCATACCGAAAACGTGGCACTACTCCACGAACCCACACCATAAAGTACCTAATTAGAACCACATAAAACGCAATAAAAAACCTTCCTATAAAAACCCTACCTATAAATGTGCTAAAAAATAAAACACCGGTCAACATCCCTATAAAAGTTATATTTCTATACTCGGCTAAAGCCAACAAAGCGAATCCAACCCCACCGAACTCCACCATGTACCCAGCTACTAACTCCGATTCACCTTCTACAAAATCAAATGGTGCACGGTTTGTTTCAGCCAAAATACAAATAATTCACAAAACCAAAACCTCTTGCCTTAATAATACCATAGGGAAATTGTTTACCCGACAATCACTTAAGCTATAAGAGCCTAACATAACTAATGGACAAAACAAACAGGTTCTTAAGAATACCTCATATGACACGCTTTGAGCAATAGCACGTATTGCACCTAAAAAAGCATAACGAGAATCACACGACCACCCTACTATAAAAACACCATATACCCTAAACGATGAGACACATAAGAACAGTAATAACCCTAATCTTAACACTAAAGGCGAATACCTTCTTGGAAACAAACCCCATAAAATATATGCACACACAAAACAGATAACTGGACCTAATAGATATATAACTTTATTAGCGTAGAAGGGAATAATTATCTCTTTAGTAAAAAGTTTAACACCATCCGCGATAGGTTGTAAGATACCTTTAAAACCCACCTTATTAGGGCCCTGCCGCAATTGAAACATTCCAAGACCCTTTCGCTCTGTAACAATATAAAAAGCCACACTAACCAATATTAATAATCTCACTAATACTATTCTCATTATTAAAGGGGAATACCCATAACTAAATCCTAAATTTAGCACATTTATCTGCCACTTTAACTCTATTCTAACTACTTATTTCCTTAGCAAAAGTTATTCCATAAATATTCTGAGCATCATTGTGATATTTCCGCGGAAAACCTCGAGCACCTCACTCTGGTTCACATCGCCCAGTTATAGGGAAAATTAAACACCGTTGCCTCAACAACCTTTCCCACAAAATAAACAAAAACAAGAACAACCTAACCAGCGATAAAATAGAACCCCACCTAGAAAACATGTTAAACCCATGTATTGTATCACCATAATCCTGAACACGTCGAGGCATTCCTCCCAACCCTAAAAAATGTTGAGGGAAAAACGTCCTATTAACGCCCACAAATATTCTCAAAAATTGCCTCTTTCTTCATACCGGATTCATTCCAACCCCAGTAAACAAAGGGAACCAATAATGAAACCCAGCAAACATCGCAAAAACTGCCCCTATCCTCAATACATAATGAAAATGAGCAACTACATAATACGTATCGTGTAGCACTACATCTAAGGAAGCCCTAGCTAAAATAATCCCAGTCAACCCACCTAAAGTAAACAAAAATAAAAATCCCCCGGCTCAATATATCATTGGCCAATTTTTAACAAAACCTCCCCTCAAAGTAGCAATCCAACTAAAGACTTTAACCCCCGTAGGAATTGCAATAATAAAGGTTACTGTCCTAAAGTAGGCCCGCCTATCCACATTTATCCCCACCGTAAATATATGATGACCTCAAACAATAAACCCTAAAATTCCAATCGAAATAACCGCATGAATCATAGGAACTTTACCGAAAAGCTCTATCTTTGAGCTTCCTACTTTTACCACATGAGAAATGATCCCAAAAGCCGGTAAAATCAAAATATAAACCTCAGGGTGCCCAAAAAACCAAAACAAATGAATAAATAAAATAGGGTCCCCTATTCCTACTGGATCAAAAAACCTTGTATTAAAGTTACGATCAGTTAATAACATAGTTAAAGCTCCCGCCAGCACAGGTATCGCCACTACCAACAAGAAAGCAGTTACTCCTAAGCACCACACTAACATTCTAGCCCGGAATAATACTATCACCCCCCTCCGTATAAGAACTGTAGTAATAACGAAATTAATAGATGCTATAATAGAGGATATTCCCCCAACATGTAAAGAAAAGATGACATAGTCCATAGCACACCCAGAATGTGAAATAGCACTAGATAAAGGCGGATAAATAGTTCAACCCGTTCCAGCACCACCATCCACATACCTGGACCTCAACAATAACATTATAGACACAGGTAAAAGCCAGAAACTCAAATTATTTATTCGTGCAAAAGCCATGTCAGGTGCCTTTAATATTAAAGGCACCAACCAATTCCCAAAACCCCCAATCATTATAGGTATTACTAAAAAGAAAATTATTACCAAACCGTGCGCAGTTACCACTAAATTATATAACTGACCATCATCCAATATCTTCCCAGGCATAGCTAATTCCATTCGAATAATTACTCTAAACGCAGTCCCTATAAGGCCGGCTCAAATAGAAAAAATAAAATATAAAGTCCCAATATCTTTATGATTAGTTCTGAACAGCCAACGATACACTCATTTTTTTACAGCCTCTAACTTCACATCTAAACTTCTCATAAATAATCTAAAACGCCAAAACATATATACAAAAGGGTAAAAAATACCAAACCTTTTTACTGTACCTAATTTAGTCATTGTTCTTACAGAACTACTTGGCGCCCTACCATATATAATATGCCATATTATACTAAGACGCCCAATTATGCTTAACAC